GGAACTGGAAGTGGAAGAAAAGGTATTATCCACGCATATTGATATGTCTGTTCCATAAAAAAAGTTTTTTATTCTTAATTAATTGTTTCCGATTCACCGGATCTTACCTTTCGAAAAAGTCAATAAAAAATCAAGATATGCACTAACTGATTTAAGAAGTTTATATTAGTATTTATTAATATTAATTATTCTGAGTCTTTTCAAAACCGTTCAAATATTCAAAAAAGAAGTTACAATTGGTCAAATGATATGACCAAGTGACATATAAAAAAACGAACACTTATAATAGGAAAATAAAAATAGAATAATTTATCGTAATCAAAATTTATATTCATAGAGCAAGGATAAAAATTTAGCCTAAAAAGAGTACTTGATGCTGATAGGAATTATAAGATTAACTAAGGTCATCGGTCTAATGAAAAAAACTCTTGATTTTAGTTAGTTTATTTCAATTCATTAACTAATTTTCAATTAATTAACTAATTCATTATGGGATTGATTGTTTTCCATTTCAATCAAAACAATTTATTAGTAAAGTTTAGAAAAATATGGAACTAAAATGAACTTTTTAGCGAGAAAGGATCAAAAATGACTAAGATCCTTTTTTATCAAACCACGTATCTTTTAACAGATTTATTACTAGTCTCATTCGAATTTTAAAATTGAATTTAGTTGTATTTTTTTTTCTAGTTTGACTATCAATTTATTAGTCAAAAGTACAATCCTGGTATTTTATTACATGTAAATCAAGTATAGAATGCCGAAAATAAAGGTCTTTTAGATTCTTTTTTTATTTTATTAAGTTTGATTTGATTTCTATGACATGCAGATTCTAAAGATATAACTTTGAGAGATAAACAACGCGAACTAATAGTTCCAAACCAAAAATTTTTGGTTTTACGGAATATTTTGTTATTTCGAGTCATTTTTGATCCAGTTTTCATGGATCTTTGACATATCTATATTTCTTTTTTATGAAGAGAATATTATATTATTTAGAGAAAAAATAGATAATGAATAAGAATAATAATAGAACAATAGATGTCTTTCACATCCAACTATAACAATGAGTAACTTCTTCATTTTTAAATGGCAGTTCCAAAAAAACGTACTTCGATATCAAAAAAGCGTATTCGTAAAAATATTTGGAAAATGAAAGGATATTGGGCGTCGTTAAAAGCTTTGTCATTAGGGAAATCTCTTTCTACCGGGAATTCAAAAAGTTTTTTTGTACGACAAACAAATAAGTCCTAAAATATTGGAATAATCGAAATGCATTTGATTCAAAAAATTGGATCAGTAATTTGTTAATATAAAATCAAAGTTCATATTAATATGAAATAGAATCTTAATGTTATGTCTAAAAGAATAATTCTTCTATTTTCTGAATTCTAAATCTAAATAAAAAAATAAATACAATTTTTTATTTTTTTTTTTTATGTTTTCACTCATATTTTGGTGGTGGGGAGTCTTTTTTTCCCCATCGACCTTTACAATTCCAATAAATAAAATTTTTTATCTTTTTCGGGAAGGGCAGATTGTTGAAACTAATGGATTCCATGTTAAAAACTAACTTCTTAATTTATTGCATTTACCATATGTAATGGATTTACCATATATCTCCAATTTTCAGATCATCAATAAAAGAATCAATAAAAGAACTTGATTGTTGAGATATTATTATATTATGTACAAGTGTCAATTTGCAGTACTCCAAATACAAAATAGTTTTAGATTCATTGAGAAAAATTCTTTTTTGTTTCAAATTTATGATTATGAAATCAGATAAACCAGAAATAATGACATGACAATAAGCGTAAAAAAGGAAAAAAGTTTTTTTATTCTTTTTATTCTAGAGAGAGATTTCTATAGCTGCAAGAGTTCGATTTTAGAATCGCATAAACTACGTAAAAAGCCCTAAGATTGGAGACTTAAAGGAAAATAAATGAAACTAATGAATCTTCAAATTGACTTTTGAACTCATTTTTTTTATCAATTTCATTTTTACTAAAAAAACATATTTGATTGAATTGACTTGTTCAATCTCGACTATTGAATATAAATAGGCTATTATGAATTCGAGCAAGCCGCTATGGTGAAATCGGTAGACACGCTGCTCTTAGGAAGCAGTGCTAGAGCATCTCGGTTCGAGTCCGAGTGGCGGCATGCCATCTTCTAAACGAGATCCAATAGATCCTATAATAAAAATAAATTAAATTCCCAATAATTAATATTAATATGGGGGATCCCCACCTTTTTTCTTTTTTATGATATTTTCAACTTTAGAGCATATATTAACTCATATTTCCTTTTCTATTGTTTCAATTGTGATTACAATTCATTTAATAACCTTATTGGGCAATGAAATCATAAAACCATATGATTCGTCAGAAAAGGGGATGCTAGCTACTTTTTTATGTCTAACAGGATTATTAATCACTCGTTGGATTTATTCGGGCCATTTCCCACTAAGTGATTTATATGAATCATTAATTTTTCT